AGATAAATCTGTTCCGAAAACAAAAAAAAAATTAAGAGCCTTGAGCCAATAAAAACTGAGAAAATTGACTCAAAAACAAATTAAAAAATGAAATTCCCAATTTCATATAAGAGCTCCATTGTAGAATTCGGGCCTAATGATTAATCAAGAAGCGATGGGAACGACGGAACCCATGAATATAGAGGATTCTATTGAAAAACAAATCTTAGTAATTCATTGGACAGGATGGCGGAATAAACCAGAAACTTTATTATCTATTCTTATTTTTATTCAGAGATCTCCTGGGATAAACATCAAACTTAAGATAGATATTGAAAGAGTAAATATTCGCCAGCGAATCTTTTTTTTTTAATAAAAGTAATAAAATACGAAAAAAAAATTAAAAAGATAAAAGAAAATAAGGATTTGTTAGAATATTCTAACGCTAATAAAAACGACATTCGAGAGGATGATATTACGTTATTTTTAAATAAATAGAATTCATCTTGGATTCGATTTCGAAAAAGACATACACAAATTTAGAAGAGATCAGATGAAATTTAATACCATGATTAATAGAATTAATCATTAACTACATCTATATCTTAATACAAGCTTTTTTATTCCTTTTATTCGCGAGGAGCTGGATGAGAAGAAACTCTCACGTTCAGTTCTGTAGTAGAGATGGAATTTCTAATTTAGAACCATCAACTATAACCCAAAAAGAACCAGATTTCGTAAACAACATCGAGGAAGACTAAAAGGAATATCTTCTCGTGGGAATCGTATTTGTTTTGGCAGATATGCTCTTCAAACACTTGAACCCGCTTGGATCACATCTAGACAAATAGAAGCAGGGCGACGAGCAATGACACGAAATGTACGACGTGGTGGAAAAATTTGGGTACGTATATTTCCAGACAAACCAGTTACAGTAAGACCTGCGGAAACGCGTATGGGTTCTGGGAAAGGATCCCCCGAGTATTGGGTAGCTGTGGTTAAACCAGGTAAAATACTTTATGAAATGGGTGGTGTACCCGAAAATATAGCCAGAAAAGCTATTTCAATAGCGGCATCAAAAATGCCTATAAAAACCCAATTCATTATTTCTGAATAGGAATATAGAATGAAAAAGCTAAATAACATTTAAGGATAAAAAGATTATCAATTTTATTTTTTTGACAAACAATATTTTTTTACTTCGTCCTTTGCATTAAAAGAAGAGATACAAAAAAAATGATATGATTCAACCACAAACCTATTTGAATGTAGCAGACAACAGCGGGGCTCGAGAATTGATGTGTATTCGAATAATAGGAGCTAGTAATCGCCGATATGCTCATATTGGTGACGTTATTGTTGCTGTAATCAAAGAAGCAATACCAAATACTCCTCTAGAAAGATCAGAAGTGATTAGAGCTGTAATTGTACGTACTTGTAAAGAACTCAAACGTAATAATGGGACGATAATACGATATGATGACAATGCCGCAGTTGTCATTGATCAAGAAGGAAATCCAAAAGGAACTCGAGTTTTTGGGGCGATCCCACGGGAATTGAGACAATTAAACTTTACTAAAATAGTTTCATTAGCTCCTGAGGTATTATAAGATCTAAATATCGATAGTTTAGTATAGGATTAAAAAAACTGGTATTGAAATAAAATTAATTAATAGATTGTGTATCACGCATATACCCTTAATAATAAAATATTAAGAATTTAATTCATATATTAATATATAATTCGTCTATATCTATATATAAATAAAAGAAAAAGAACATGTTGATTATATCAAAATTATAGAACAATAAGGAATTTTAACTTATCATGGGGAAAGACACTATTGCTGATATAATAACCTCTATACGAAATGCTGACATGAATAGAAAAGGAACGGTTCGGATAGGATCGACTAACATCACCGAAAGTATTGTTAAAATCCTTTTACGAGAGGGTTTTATCGAAAACGTAAGGAAACATCGCGAAAGCAACCAATATTTTTTGATTTTAACCCTAAGACACAGACGAAATAAGAAAGAATCCTATAAAACGATTTTAAATTTAAAGAGAATAAGTCGGCCGGGTCTACGAATCTATTCTAACTCTCAACGAATTCCACGAATTTTAGGCGGAATAGGAATTGTAATCCTTTCGACTTCTCAAGGTATAATGACAGACCGAGAAGCTCGACTAAAAAGAATCGGCGGAGAAATTTTGTGTTATATATGGTAATCCTTCTAATATAAAAATTACATATCTGGAACTTACGATTTGTGAAAAAAAGGGGGTTGTGTAATACCACCCCTGTTCAAAAAAGTTTCGGATGTTTTACTTCGAATGAAATTAAAGAAAAAATGAATTAATGAAAGTTTTCTTTCTGAATCACTTCCGAACGGCATGGTTCGATTTTGTTTAGATACTAAAAATTTTTTTTTAGTTCATGCTTCTGAAAGGATTCGACATATTTTTGTATAGGTATACCTATAGGAGAAAAAGGTGAAATTTTTAGTAAGTTCTTAG